AAATAGGTAAAAAACCCCCTCGATGGTCATACAAATTAATCAATGAGTTGGAACAACATTTTAAAAAACGACGAAAAGAACAAGGCATAATGCAAGGGCTGGATCACCAGCTTCGAACAAGAAGATTTAAACGTATAGCTTTTTTAACTCGTTCCAGACGAAGTTTTAAGAAGTCTCATTTCAAGAATTATAATCTTTATAGAAAATTTAATAGAGATTCGGGTTTTATAAGTTATTTAGAAGAACCGGATTTTCGTCGAGCCATAATAAAAGGATCTATGCGCGTTCAAAGGCGTAAAATGGTTATTTGGGGACCCTCTCAAGGAAATCCCCATTCCCCCCTTTTTTTGGAAAAAATGGAGGATTTTCCTTTTCCTATATCTAACCTAATGAATTTTTTTTTTAATATTAGAGATTGGTTGGGTAAAAAGTCAGAATTCGAAATTTTAGATCAACAATTCCAAATAAAAAAAAATAACCAGGAAGACGCAATGGAATTCTGGGATAACATTCCATATGCACAAAAAACAAGAAGTGTTCTGTTACTAGCTCAATCAATTTTTAGAAGATATATTAAATTACCCTTATTCATAATAGTTAAGAATATTGGCCGTATTTTATTACGGCAATCTCCGGAATGGTATGAGGATTTCCAAGATTGGAATAGAGAAATTTATCTAAAGTGCAGCTATAATGGTCTTCAATTCTCCAAAACGGAATTTCCTAAAAATTGGTTAAGAGAAGGTTTTCAGATCAAAATCCTATATCCTTTTCATTTGAAACCTTGGCACAGATCTAAACTACGACTCTCTGATAGCGATCGAAAGCAACAGGATTATTTTGATTCTTGTTTTTTAACAGTTTTGGGAATGGAAACAGAATATCCTTTTGGGCCTCCTCGAAAAACACCTTCCTTTTTTGAACCTATTTTTAAAGATATAGACTATAAAGTCGAAATCAGAAAATTCAATTTTAGAGTTCGAAGAGTTTTAAAAAAAATAACAAAGAAACAAACAAAAGCTGTTTTATTTGTAAAACAAATAATAAAAGAACTTTTAAAAGGAACAAAAATTCCATTATTTATACCGAGAGAAATATATGAATCAAGTCAAACTCAAACAGAAAATGATTCTATAATCAGTAATAAGATAATTCATGAATCACTTAGTCAAAATCGAGCTACAGGTTGGACAAATTATTTACAGGCAAAAGAAGAAATGAAACATAGAATTGATAGAAGAAACACAATCAGAAATCAAATAGAAAAAATGAAAAAAAATAAAAAGAATAATGGAGAATCACCCCCAAAAATTTGGAAACTATTAAAAAGAAAAAATATTGAATTATTAATTCAATTTTGCATTGAAAAAATATACATTGATATCTTTCTATGTATCATTAATATGCGCAGAATCACTCTATACCTTTTTATGGAATCAACAAAAAAAATTGTTGAGAAATACATTGACAATAATAAAAGAAATCAAGATCAAGAAAGGATTAATAAAACAAAACAAAATAAAATTGACTTTATTTCGCCTATGACTATAAAAAAGATATTTGATAATTTTAGAAATAGTAAACGAAAGTCACATATTTTTTTTGATTTATCTTACTTGTCACAAAAATATGTATTTTTTAAATTATCACAAACCCAAGCAATTAACTTCAATAAGGTAAGATCTATTCTTCAATATAATGGACCATCTTTTTTTCTTAAGAATGAAATAAAGGATTTTTTTGGAAGACAAGGAATATTTGATTCCGAAATAAGACATAAGAAACTTCCAAATTATGGAATGAATCCATGGAAAAACTGGTTAAGAGGTCATTATCAATACGATTTATCTCAGATTACATGGTCTAGATTAGTCCCCCAAAAATGGCGAAATGGGATAAATACCTCTCAAAATAATGATTTAAAGAAATGGTATTCCTATGAAAAAGACCCTTTTTTTGATTACAAAAAAAAACAAAATTTGAAAGTCTATTTATTATCAAATAAAGAGGATAATTTTGAAAAAAACTATAGATATGATCTTTTATCATATAAATATATTCATTCTGAAACTAAGAAGAAATCCTGTATTTATAGAACATCATTAGAAAGAAATAAGAAGCAGGAAAATTCCACCAGAAATAAAGAAAACTTTTTTAACATACTCAAGAATATTCCTATGAAGAATTATCTAGGAAAAAGTGATATTATATATATGGAAAAAAATACGGATAGAAAATATTTGGGGTGGAAATTTAATACAAAAATTCAGGTTGAACCTAATAAGGACCAAATAAAGGATCAATTTCATATTTTTTATCTTCCAATTGATTCAAATTGCGAAATCAATTACAAAAGGGTCTTTTTTGATTGGATGGAAATATCTTTTGATTGGATGGGAATGAATGAAAAATTCTTAATTTTAAATCACCTCATATCAAATCCGAAAGTTTTTTTCTTTCCAGAGTTTGTGATACTATATCATAAATATAAAGAGAAACC